AGATTAACAATACTTTTGCTATTGATAGGAATTCCCTTGTTGAGACCCTATGAATCAATTGAAACCTCAGATTCATACTAGAACCACGATGATTTAATCAAGCAAAGCCTCAAGCTAAACTCAAAGGTTCTCTGAGTAAGAACCGTTTGATGATCACTTATTCAATGAATGGATGTAATGACTCAACAAAATCTAGAGAAACATTTGTCCTTTGTTCAAACTGAAAGAAGAAAAATCGTTTGATTTAGGAAATACCTATTTGAATTTTTTTTTGAGTCCGGTTGCGAAGTCTGAATAGTAAATAGTAGGTATGAATCATAGTTCAAATATTTCTTTTCTTGATCTATTCTATATATTCCGTGCTCCAGATACTAGAATAAATATCCGACGAGGTAGAATCATCTTGATAGAGATGACAGGCCCATTTTCTGTATTATCAATAGGATCAATTATAACAAGTCACACACTCATATTCCGGAAATACCGAAACAAATAAATCTCACGGTCGAACTACCAGAATGGTCTAGAAATCCGAGTCTTTCTTAAGTAAAGTAAATTTTTTGATTGAAAAACTAGGACTTTATAGTTCTTATGAACCTAACTCATTGAAATTCCATCCAGTAAAACGGAAGAATTATAAATTTCCAAAATAATAGATAGGAATATCGCAAATAGAGCCATTGCGACCCCCATAAGTGGTGTAGTCCCCCAGCCCGGTGCTACTTTACCATATTCCGAATTCAATGGTTTCAATAAATTCCCTACAGTAGTTCGTCTTGGCCCAGATCTAGAACTACCCTCAACGGTTTGTGTAGCCATAAAATACTATTCATTGGTTGAGATCTGTTGACTTTGTATACCATTCCGTTGTAGTTGTAAATAAACGATCTTATCGTAGATCCATTGTGATCTTGAAATTATCTAAAAATGGAAACAGCAACCCTAGTCGCCATCTCCATATCTGGTTTACTTGTAAGCTTTACTGGGTACGCCTTATATACCGCTTTTGGGCAACCCTCTCAACAACTAAGAGATCCATTCGAAGAACACGGGGACTAGTTGAAGTAATGAGTCTCCCATATTGGGAGGCTCATTACTTCAATTGAGATAATGAAAAATTATTTCATTTTTTTAGTTTTAGTCGGAACCTTAGGCGGTTCCCGAAAAAAGATAGCGAAAAAAATTATCCCTAAAGTCGAGACTAAAAGGAATGTATAAACCAATGCTTCCATAGATTCGATCGTGGTTTACAATTATAGCTTCCACACCTATTCATTTGGGATCATTTACCATATAAAGAAAAGTAAAGAGTCAAAGAATAAATGGTGATTCAAATCAAGATTTCTCCGGTACCTTATGTCAAATCAAAAAAAATATAGGCGAAAGATACCAGAGCAATGTTGTATCAGACTACTTGTCTCCTTGTAGTTGGATCCCCAAGTTTTTGAAATGCTCCAAATTCCACTTGAGCATCCAAATCTGGATCAATACCAGCAAAAACATCTCTGAACAAGGTTCTAGCACCATGCCAAATGTGTCCAAAAAAGAAGAGCAAAGCAAACGTAGCATGCCCAAAAGTGAACCAACCCCTTGGACTGCTACGAAAAACACCATCGGATTTCAAAGTAGCCCGATCTAATTCAAAAATTTCACCTAATTGGGCACGTCTAGCGTATTTTTTTACAGTAGCAGGATCACCATAACTAACTCCATTGAGTTCGCCACCATAGAACTCGACAGTTACACCTACTTGTTCAACACTATACTTTGATTCTGCCCTTCTAAAAGGAACATCGGCTCTCACAATTCCGTCTCCATCTACTAAAACTACCGGAAATGTTTCAAAAAAAGTAGGCATACGACGTACAAAAAGCTCGCGCCCTTCTTTATCTCTAAAGACGGGGTGTCCTAACCATCCAACAGCTATTCCATCCCCGTTGTCCATTGAGCCTGCTCTGAATAATCCCCCTTTTGCCGGATTATTACCAATGTAATCATAAAAAGCTAATTTTTCGGGAATTTTAGACCAAGCTTCCGATAAACTCAGATTTTCGGCTAGTCCGGCGCTAACTCTTCGATATATTTCTTGCTGAAAGTATCCCTGATCCCACTGATAACGAGTGGGACCAAATAATTCGATTGGGGTAGTTGCTGAACCATACCACATAGTTCCAGCAACAACGAAAGCTGCAAAGAAAACAGCAGCGATACTACTAGAAAGTACAGTTTCAATATTTCCCATACGTAATCCTTTGTATAGACGTTGAGGCGGACGGACACTAAGATGGAATAGACCTGCTAATATGCCCAATGTACCCGCTGCAATATGATGAGAGGCTATTCCTCCCGGAACAAAAGGATCAAAACCTTCCGCGCCCCACGCTGGATTTACAGATTGTACTTTTCCAGTTAGTCCATAAGGATCGGACACCCATATTCCAGGACCATACAAACCTGTTACATGAAATGCGCCAAATCCAAAGCAAGCCACCCCTGAGAGAAATAAATGAATTCCAAAGATCTTGGGCAAATCCAAAGAAGGTTTTCCCGTACGCTCATCACAGAATATTTCTAGATCCCAATACACCCAATGCCAGATAGCTGCCAAGAAGCACAAGCCAGAAAACACAATATGCGCCCCTGCGACACCTTCATAACTCCAAATACCCGGATTCGTTATAGTTCCTCCTGAAATACTCCAACCACCCCACGAATTGGTTATTCCTAAACGAGTCATGAAGGGTATAACGAACATACCTTGTCTCCACATTGGATCAAGAACAGGGTCAGAGGGATCAAAAACCGCTAATTCGTATAGAGCCATCGAACCGGCCCAACCAGAAACTAGAGCTGTATGCATTATATGGACAGAAAGCAATCGACCGGGATCATTCAATACGACAGTATGAACACGATACCAAGGCAAACCCATGGAAATACCCCTTTATCAAAGATAAATAGACACTATGTCACCTTATTTTATCGCATTGGAAAGGACTATACTATGTACCTAAGTACCTAACCTTTTCAGTAGATTCTGTATGAGAAAGAGTTAATATTTATTCCGTTCCATTGAAAATAACGGAACAATTCTGTTCATAAGAACAAAGAGAAGCAGATCTATTCTATACCCGATAAGTACCAATACGCAATGGGAGAATTGGTCCCGTTTTGTGGGAACGAATGCATAGATACTTGTTTATCATTCGAACGATCGATTGCTTCGTTCGTTAAAATTTTTCTTTATTCATTCTATCTTACTCTATAAACCTTCCAATCAATCTATCTAGAAAATAGAATAAACAGAAAAAAGGATGAAGACAATAAACCCATTGTTACGTTTCCATATTAAAGTGAAGTATAGTACTTAATTTTTTTTCTTTAATTTAATGCCCATTGGTGTTCCAAAAGTACCTTTTCGGAGTCCTGGAGAGGAAGATGCAGTTTGGGTTGACGTATAGTGCGACTTGTCAGACATATTGGGTCATATGGGATTTACCCGTTCTCTCCCCCGATCGAGATATCCTCTGTTTCGCCCAAGAAATATTGTATTGAGATTGAGTGAACCATCAATCATTTGGAGCGTGAAGTACAATTAGATCAATTTATATTGGGGATCAATATTATCAATTAGAAGAATTTATGGTTGACTTGGACTGATAAAATAAAGTCTCCAGGCTCCGTTCAGAAAATACCAAATTGGTAACAAATTGATAATATATGTACGATTACTACTTGTATCATAAACGATTCTTATACTTACTATAGGAGCGATCTCAAACTGCCAACCAATGGAGTAGTATGATGAATACATCGAATAGTTTGGAGAAGACATGAAACAAATTGAAAAAGAAGTCGTAACAAAAAAAGTGGTACTGAGATCATTTGCCCTATATGTACAAATAGAATTCGGGCAGATCTTTTCTCGGAGTAGAACAAACATGAACCTAAAAAAATTGAAAGGGCCCATTCAAGAACAATAAAATGACATCGTGATTTGAATCACGATGAAACAATACATCAATGAGAGGTTAGTTCAATAAGTTCAGTAAATTCTTTTTTTTATAGGTAAGGGAACAAAAACTCATCTTATGTTTTTTGAAAAATAGAAGAAGAAAACCCCCTTCATTAGAAAAACAAAAACCTGTTACAGAAAAAAAAGAAATAGAACTGGAATCGACACATTGATTCTTTTTTTCGCAATTTTTTTTTTGAACCGTATGCATCCAAAGGTGCACGTACGGTTCCTAAGGGAACCTATTTTGTCCTAATCAACCGACTTCATCGAGAAAGATTACTTTTTTTAGGCCAAGAAGTTGATAGCGAGATCTCGAATCAACTTGTTGGTCTCATGGTATATCTCAGTATAGAAGATGATACTAGGGATCTTTATTTATTTATAAACTCTCCCGGCGGATGGGTAATACCAGGAATAGCCATTTATGATACTATGCAATTTGTGCCACCCGATGTGCATACAATATGCATGGGATTAGCCGCTTCAATGGGATCTTTCATTCTGGTCGGAGGAGAAATTACCAAACGTCTAGCATTCCCTCACGCTTGGCGCCAATGAGTTTTTTTATTTGAAAAAAAAAAAAGGAAGACTATGCCTTCGCCATATTGAATATGAATAATAAGTAATAATAGCATGGCACTTCGAGTTCGATATGAGCAAACCATTATTGTTTTTTTCATAACATGAGATTTTATGTCGAGATAGTAGTATGAAACAGAAGTCATTTCGGATTTTATCTTATGTGTCGGGGGTACATTTCAGCGTCACAAACCATTCTTTTTCACACCAGAATTCTCTTTCTGATATTTATGTTATGAAAGAAAAAGTACAAAAATGAAAAAAAAAAAAAAAGATCATTTTTTTCCTTATTTGATCGTATCAGAAAGGAACTTTGGGATTGCTAAATCACAGACAAAATAAATATATAAAGCAACAGAACCATCATAGTATTTTTTTTACTCCTACGAAAGGAAGGGTGGTAAATGGATCATTCAACGATCCGGATCGGATGGATTCTATTTCTTTCTTCAATAGAAGAGAAGAAAAAGAAAAAGTAAATTCCATTGTAGAGCCGTATGCACAAAAGATGCCTGTACGGTTGTACAATTCTATTTTTTTTCTTATATTTTTTTTATCCCTTACTTTAGCCCAATCATGCAAGATAGAAGAATCCTTCATGATGTTATATCAATATCATCAGGGTTATGATTCACCAACCTGCTAGTTCTTTTTATGAGGCACAAGCAGGCGAATTTATCCTGGAAGCGGAAGAACTACTGAAACTTCGCGAAACCCTCACAAGGGTTTATGTACAAAGAACGGGTAATCCTTTATGGGTTGTATCCGAAGACATGGAAAGAGATGTTTTTATGTCAGCAACAGAAGCCCAAGTTCATGGCATTGTTGATCTTGTAGCGGTCGAAAATGAAAATACTAGGGATTTCATGTAAATCCATTTCAAACCATAATTCGAATTTTCTGCGATTTGATATTGAATAGAAAAAAAAATTCATGATCATCAATCATCAGGTTAAGATCGATCTAAACCAACCCATTCCATTCTAGAATTCTATATATACATACGACATGCCAACTATTAAACAACTTATTAGAAACACAAGACAGCCAATAAGAAATGTCACGAAATCTCCCGCTCTTAGAGGATGTCCTCAGCGTCGAGGAACATGCACTAGGGTGTATGTGCGACTCGTTCAGATCATGAGTTCGAACAAATGATACAATTTTCCAGTATCAATGACCAGTACCGATGAATAGGATAGATAGAGAAGATCTATCATATACCTATATTGTGTTTGGAATTTATGGTTTACATTGGTGCAAATCCAATCACCTAGATTTGAGATGAAAAGCAATTCCCCATTGGGGGCAAATGGTTATCCATTAAGCGGAGGAAATGGTATTATAAGAAGCAAAAAGGTTATACTCCTATTCTTGAAAGAACGGACTAACAGGGTCAGCTACCTAGCCAACTTTCATAATTAAATGCCGTCACTGTATGGATAACTCTTATTGTGAAAAGAACTATTACTGTATAATTAATGGGTAGAGCCAAAGAGTGTGAACTATACAAGTTAACAATAACATTTGATAAAATGAAAGAAGAGGCTCCGGTGTATAGAGAGGACCTCACCGTTTTAAAAAAAAGTAACCATAGAAACGATGGAACCCACTATTTTTTTTTTATTTGGTATCGTTAGAATTTCTTATTTCCAGGTGAAATGCCTGGAAGGAATAAAAAATCGTGGTTGGGGAAAGTCATAGTAGCAAAAGCCATTGGAATTTATATTTTATATATCGGAATAATCCGTTTTGTTATTAATTGACGGGGGGTAAAGGATGACTGAAAGAAGAGAAATCAATTAGTTATTCATTAAGGTTTAATTTGATTCAATGACCAGAGTTAGACGAGGATATACAGCTCGGAAACGTCGAACAAAAATTCGTTTATTTGCATCAACCTTTATTGGGGCTCATTCAAGACTTACTCGAACGACTACTCAACAGAAAATGAGAGCTTTGGTTTCCTCTCATCGAGATAGAGGCAGGCAAAAGAGGGATTTTCGTAGTTTGTGGATCACTCGAATAAATGCAGTAATTCGTGAGAATAAGGTATTCCATAATTATAGCAGATTAATACCAAATCTGTACAAGAAGCAATTGCTTCTTAATCGTAAAATACTTGCACAAATATCTATATCAAATAAGAATTGTCTTTACATGATTTCCAATAAGATTATCAAATAAAGGATATGATATTATAAAATATAATACAGAAATGATTGAAATTGAAACAGAATTCCCCGGAGAATGAACTCCGGGAAGATAGAATAAAAAAAATTAAGTAAGATAAGTAGTAGGAATGAACGAACATGTTTCAATAAAAAAAAAGATTTCTTCTTCCCCTATTTTTTATTTCTTATAACACAAGAAATAAATCGGGATTCTAGGCCTTTTGAACAAAACATCAATCTGAGCTTGAGTTCCGATTGGAGTTTTGAGTCAATTGAGGAGTATGTTTATTTATTTCTGGTTCTAGGACCAGTAGTTCTGGGGATCGACTCGGCTCTCTCAAATTGTTTCTCATTATTAAGAAAAGGTAACAAAGATAAAATACGAGCTTGTTTTATAGCAATAGTAATTAATCGTTGTTGTTTCAAGGTCAATTTATTCACCCGTCTAGATAATATTTTTCCTTGTTCACTAATAAATCGACTAATTAAACTCATGTTTCTATAATCGATTCGATCCCCCGATCCAATTGGGGACAAACGCCTACGAAAGGATCGCTTGTATTTACGAAAAGGTTGCTTGGATTTATCCATGGTTTATTCCTTATCTCTAAAATTATATTTCTTTATTCATTTCAGATCTGACCGAAATAGGCTTTGATTCGCATCGTTTATATTATACATATCATATATAATACATATCATATGTATGTATATTATATATATATATATATATTAAAATGAAAATTAAATCGGGTTTGATTTGTATTGTATATATTATGTATATTATATATGTTATATTATATATGTTAAGTTAAATATGTTAACTTAAAGTTAACTTAAATATGTTAAGTTCTTCCTCTTCCTGTTCCTTGGAAAGATCGCGCACACGTTCCGTTCCATCTATTTCTTTATTTCCCCATGAATCGTATGCTTGTGACAATAGCGACAAAATTTTCTCAATTCTAATCGACTGGATGTATTGTGTCGATTCTTTTGAGTAATATATCTAGAAATACCCGGCGATTCTTTATTGACACCATTTCGGACACAACTGGTACATTCCAAAATAACTCTGACTCTGACATCTTTACCCTTGGCCATGAACCCCCTTTTGATTTTGGATCGACTTAACTTCTTCTATTTTCGACCCGAACTGAAGAAGAATAAAAGAACAAAAAAATAAATAAGAAAATCAATAGAAGTTACTAACTTGAAATTCAATTCTCATTTCTAAAGATTTCGTTGTGTTGTATGTGTTGTAATTATATAATTACAATTAATATTAATAGAGTAATAGTAATAATTAATAATAAAGTAATAATTAAGTAATACAATTTCTTTCTAACTATCAATTATTCCTATCTTAAATCCCAATATTTCATTTAAGTATCTTCTTTCTATGCTATGATTTCGTGGATCCTGCCCTAGATCTGGATACACATTTCCATTTCTGTTCCCAAAAATTCGATCTTAGATTCACCAGATTTTTGTCGAGGTTCAATACACTTTTTCTTTTTCTTTCCTTCCTATCCTCCTCATATCCTAAAGAACTGAAAAAAAAAAGGAAGGGGCGAAATTTTAGTCACGTCACGTAGAATTGTATCCCTAATTTTATTCATTTCTTCGCATATTAATAACTAGAATGAAAAAAAAGGGAATGACAAGGCATCTGGGAATAAACGATTAATTTCTATCAATAGACCTGCTAAAGACCCAAACCATAGAGTAGTTAGCACAGGTGCCACGGAGAGATATGTTTTTATATCTCGCATTGAAAATCCTCCTTCTTTATTGTAATACATATATGTATGGTCAGATGTTGTAGTTCAAGATCATTTGTATTTTTTTTTACTTTACGCGGAATTCCTAACTAAAATAGATATGTACAATGAACCGATAGATGAGATTTTCCTGTCCCTAAAAAAGAAAAAGATGACCCCTTCTTCCTGAGCATTTCCGATAAATTTTTATTCTTTTTTTTATACGATACGCCGATAAGATAAATTTTAATTTTTTTTATACGTTAGGTTTCAGATGTATAAAATAATTTTATTATATGAAACCAAAAAGAAGAAATGACAAGAAAATTGTATATAGATAGAGGGGAAAATAACAATGTGGAAAACAAGACAGGGATTTTGTACAATGACACTGTACAAGAACTTTAAAAAGGGATGTAGCGCAGCTTGGTAGCGCGTTTGTTTTGGGTACAAAATGTCACGGGTTCAAATCCTGTCATCCCTACCTATTACTTCTCTTATGGGCAGTAACGAGGGATTAATTAAGATCGATTGAAATTGGACATAATCTTTCATTTTTGCATGCTATACGTATGCAAGATATGTTTGGGGGTAAAAAAACCTTTTCTTTACACTACAGTCGTATCTCCTGTAATAAGAAAGCGCTCTTAGTTCAGTTCGGTAGAACGCGGGTCTCCAAAACCCGATGTCGTAGGTTCAAATCCTGCAGAGCGTGATTCCGTTTATGTTATGTCGAATCACAATAAAAAAACTTAACAAAAAAAAGTTTAATTGAAACTTGAATTTGACCTCCCGCAGGGAGGAGGTCAATCAAAAAAAAGAAATGTTACTCAATCAAAGGTCCAACTGATCACCACGTCTGTATTGTAAATATGCAGTTACGAATAATCCTGCCAAAGTAATAGGAATTAGACCTAAGACAATTCCAAATAGAAAAACTTCAATCATTTCGGTTTTTTGAGGGGATAAAAAGATGGGTAAGATCTATCCCTAAATATTAATCTGAATTATCCGTGAATCTCAATAACCAAGAATTGGCAATTGATGTGTAAAGGAACCATGGAACACCTGGAATCTCAGAGAAATATTCATTTTTATGAATTGTTCATTCAATTCATTTCAAATAAGTCGTATCTTATTCAAACCAATCAATAGAGCTGGGGTTATAGTTAAAGCAGCCAGTAGAAAACCGAAATAACTAGTTATAGTAGGCATGAAAGAGCTAAATTAGATATGTTCTTTTGTTACATATGTTGATAAAACACTTACCTAAGTTTCAATTTTTCCCAGATACAACAGTAACGGTAAGAAAAAACCAATTGACAGGATTAGTTTAGTTCAATTGAAAGTTCTTGATTCATCAGCTGTGACATCGATCGGTCCTGTGATTCCGAATCGACGGATTCATTGTGCAATTCGTGAGTTGAGTAAAGTAATAGTAATAAGAACTGTGTCGTGTAACTTCATTC